CGGGCTCGCAAATCCTAAGTTTGTCTATGAAGAGCGAGTATAATTGTATTAGTGTCTATAATTGATTTCTTCTGTGAAATACTAATTGATAGGGCCTCATCGGTAAGTGCTACAAGATCTCGTGCATCGGAATCCATGATTATAGACCCGACTCCATTACATTAGTATGGAACATTTTCTTTTCCAAATGAAATCTCCTAGTAGATGCACGAGTGAAAAAGTACTTTCGTTCTTGTGGAATAAGAAGCCTTCGTGCCTTAATGCACGTATTGAATTTATTCGGAGCTATTAGAGCGGGATCCACTTTGTCGGGAAGATGAGTCGAAGCAATAACAAGAATATTTCTACTTTATTAATCCCTGGAGAGATGCTTCGATAATATACCGAGGGATAAGAAGTCCTTCGACTTCCTCACATGCGTATCATGAATGTTTGGAATCGATATTATTATTATGCAAGAAGACAAAGGAGAGATTGCTTTTGCTAATTCGAATTGAAGATTGATATCAAATCGATCTATTTTCGAAATCGTAACCGTCTCCAGAGTTTGTCCCTATGCTATACGCCAAGGTAGCTGCTCCAGCTCTGTCTCAAAAAGGCCAGGATCGGGGAGATCCTTACTCTTAACAATTTAGCGAACACCCTCAGCAGGATCAACATGAGGAATCTCAGCATCTATGTCCTCAGTCTCCTCGTCAATACTATAATCATAAAAAAACCTCCGGGATTCTGGAAGGTATTCCCAAATAAGCTAATGAAAGGAAGACAGGAGTTTGTCAACAGGGATTTGACCAAATAGGATCGTCCAATTCCTATCGAATTTATCACTAAAATATCCGTAGAGTAATATTAAGGCTAAGCAGAGCGAAAAGAGTTTTGGTTTTTCAAGAGATGGTAAATCAAAAGGATTAGCCCCACACAAGGTTTTAAAAAAAATGATTGTCTCATAATGAGCAAGGGATATCCGTCTTTCTGCTAAATAGGATGTATTGAACTCATACTTCACAGAATTCATTAGCGACTTTCTATGAATGTCAACTAAGTATCGTAAGTAACTTGCTCCCGGTTGTTCCAGCATTAGAAAAGCAGAGTCATTGTTTGAGAAATGATCATTATGAGTCAGACTCAATAGAAGTGAACCAACCCCTTTTTATGTCGTAAAGGTGTAGAACTACATCAAGAAGTCTATGTCATCAGTTTCAATGAACTGACTGTTCAGGAGCCAGGATTCCGTTTTTTATCAGAAAATCTTCATCCATCCAGGTCTTTTCCTTTTGTTATCAATGAAATGAAGAGATCTCTTTACTTGTATGACTTAGATGTCTCGTATTTCTCGAAAAGGTGATTCGATTAATGGGATTTGGTATGGTACTTATGAAATCGCTGATATCGATGAGAAGGTTATTGAGAAGCATATTCCAATATTTCTTATGCAAACGTATTGATTTGAACCCATCAGCGGGACCCTCATCATTACTCAATAGCATATCGACGCCAAACTCGCATATTTCGTCTAATAGGTCCAGAACAATTATAATAGAAAGAGATTCATTAACCAGGCAAATATAAATTTTTTCTTTCAACTATATTTCGATTGTTAATACGATAGAATAGATAAGGAACGATACTACAAAGAGTATTACACCGAGATATCAATTCAATTGTTTGTTGAACCTTGTGAATTGCATGAAAGTAGGATACTCAAAATTCCGGGGTCAAAGAGTTTTATAAAACGTTCTTGGTGGAAAAAACGTGAATGAAAGATCCCACTAAATTGAATTCGGTCCATGACTCTGACACATAACAAAAATTTTGGATCGCGCTCAATATCTCTCTCAATTCGAAAATTCAGAATCTTAATTTTAATTGATGTCTTTTTAGCATTTGTACCTCCCGCCAAAATACTAAAAAAAAAAAAAAAATAAACATAAATCAATGTTATGTTAATTGGATTGATTTAGACTACAGATTGCATTTCAATTGGAATTTGCTTATTCACCATGTACGAGGATCTCTACTAAGCATCCATGGCTGAATGGTTAAAGCGCCCAACTCATAATTGGAGAGTTCATAAGTGCAATTCCTACTGGATACATGCTAATGGGACCCTCTACTACGTCTATAGAAATATCTGATTCTCTATCTTATTGTATTTGTATAGATTAATATTGTAATGTAATGAATCTTGCCTTGATCTAACTTACTTGCTCTGCATTACTTATAGCTTCCTTGTTCGTAGATAAAGCGGATTCCTAATTGTCAAGTGATTCAATCTATGCACATTCTTCTATATCCATTCTCAATTTAGTGTAATTCTCAAGTGCATGATCCACCCTATGTGTTATTATAGAATAATATTGATTCGAATGTAATCGCCATATAGTAATATACAGACGCAATATCTAGATGGAAATCCATAATTTTATATTTTATAATTATAATAATAAAAAAAAATAGTAAAGGAGCAATGTACCATGGATGGAATCAAATATGCAGTATT